CATTTCTCTGACTGAGAAAGTGGAACTGCTTGGCGTTGCATATTAGAACTCATTAAAGCCCGATTCGCGTCATTATGCTCGATAAAAGGAATAAGGGAAGCTCCAATAGAAAAATATTGGAATGGAAAAATACTTCGAAGATGAACCTGTTCCCAAGCAAGAGTCAGGAATTCTTGACGGTATCGAGCTGGAACAACCTGGTCCTCCTGAATACCTCGACTGAGTGCCAAAGAATTTCCTGCTGCTATCATATAGTATTCATCCCTATTTGGTGATAAAGAAAGCATCCGGTTTTTTTTTGATTTTGATTCGTCAAAGATCTCATAAAATGGGCTTTCTAGAGATCCCCAATTACCTATTTTCGCATGAATTGCTAAGGATCCAATAAGCCCAACATTGATTCCTTCAGACGTGTCAATTGGACAAATGCGTCCATAATGACTAGGATGGATATCTCGTATTCGAAAATTCGCAGTTCGCGCTGTCAATCCTCCCGGTCCCAAATAACTCAACTTTCGACCATGAACTATTTGTGTCAATGGATTAGTTCGATCAAAAACTTGAGATAATGGATGTAACCCGAAAAAAGATTCATAAGTGGTTGTTAATGGAGTTGAAGTTATCAAATTCTGAGGAGTCGGTATCAATTTATGTCTAATTGCTCCACATATAGTGCCTCTCACCATATTTTCTAAACGAACCAAAGCCAATCCAAATTGATCTTGTAAGAGATCCGCAACCGAACGAATACGTTTATTTTTTAAATGATTCATATCATCAAGTGCGCCCATTCCAAATTTCATTCCAATTAAATAATCCGCAGCCGCCACTATATCTCTCGGTAACAAGAATATATTGGTCTGAGGTATATCAAGATTCAGTCTATGGTTCATATTTCGTCGACCAATCCTTCCTAATTCACATCTTTGTTGAAAGAATTTTTTTTGTAATTCCTTACATAGGGATTCAGAAAATACAGGATCTCCGCCTACACACGTAAATTGTTGATAAAATTCTAAAATGGCAGTTTCTTTTGACCCCATTTTTTTTTTATCTTTCTCAGTTAGGAAAGACAAGAAAATCTCAGGGTAGCAAACATTTTCTAAAATTTCTCTTAAATTCAAACCCATAGCAGATGATAGAACTAGAATAGATATTTTCTGTTTCCTACTTACACGAGCCCATATCCTCCCTTTTCTATCAATTTCTAATTCTACCCTCCCCCCCCAATCCGATACTATGGTGCCGGTATAGACCGAAATTCCGTTATGGTCCGATTCCGACCGGTAATAGATACCGGGGCTTTGCAAGATTTGATTAATCACAATTCTGTATATTCCATTTACTATAGAAGTTCCCAGGGAAGTCATTATAGGAATGTTTCCGATAAAAATTGTTTGTTCTTGCATATCCCTACTGGTTTTCCAAATTAATCTCGCGGATACATATACTTCAGAAGAATATGTGATTGCTTCATATACAGCATCTCTTTCTTTTATCGACGGTTCCACTAATTGATATGTTTCCACAAATAATTGAAATTCAATTTCTTGCTCCGTATCTTCCATTTTTGGAAACTTAGAAAGTTCTTCTGTTAAGCCATGATCAATAAACCTACAAAAACCTTCAACTTGTATCTGATTAAACCCAGGTATTGTAGACGTTCCCTCATTTTCATCCCTGAGCATTTTTCATTTCTCATTTATAGAAAAAATCCCATTATTGAACCATTCTTTATCGAATCATATGGATTGATCTAGCAACGATGGAATTGATATTCTGTTTACTGAATCACATGAAATTTTATCTAACTATATAACTTTATATAGGATATAGAATATTGATACGGAATATGAACGGGGAATAAAGAGAATTCTATTCCAAAATTGGAATTTTTAACAGATACAACTGGAAATAAATTAATAAATTTTACGTATTTGACTTAACACTTAACTGAGACTTATCATATGATATGGATTTTTACAGCTTTGTATAGAATCAAAAAAAGGGATTCCATTTTGACCATTTACCGTTATTATGATATTACATATTACAATTCGATTAAGTACCAGAAAAATAAACGGATCTATGTTTTATATTTTGTCCGTTTGATGAGAGAAAGAAAGAATAATAAGAAAAAAGATCGAGATGATTAACATTTTACCTTTTCTAGATTTCATACTTCAGTTAAAAAAAGGAGGATTCGCCTATGCATAGAAATTTTATCTATTTTTGTTTTGAGTTTAATTCATATAATAAGATTTAATTGTGTAAGAAGACTTGTATTTATGAAAATTTATTAAAGATTTGTAGATATGACGCCAGCTTTCTATACATATCTGTTCCTTATCGAGATTCAAAAAACGACTTCTATTCTTTTATAGAAATTCTATTTTGGATAACATATGTCGTGCTGTATCAAAGTGATTTTTTTCTATAGATAAAAATCATATTACAGAACAAAGAAGATATTTTATTAGATATATATATCTAATAAAATTTAGGTTCTGTGGGGTTTACATATATGCATAATTGATCTTATAATTGAGAAGTCGTTTTTTTGAATCTTGATTAGTTCTGTATCAATTCATTTTTCTTTTTTCTTATTGGGACAAAACCTTTTTAGATTCAACTCCAAGAATGGTTCATGAATTCCGAGTCACACGGTTAATGGTCAAAATTTTACCTGAATTTTGGCTTTTGTGACTGAAAATCCATATTAGGTTTCTCGACTCAATAAAAAAAGGGGGGGGGGTTAGATATTGTGTGTTTTGAAATACTATAACAGTCAATCGAAAAGATAGATCCAAAAACCAAAAACAAGGAAGTATTACACTTATTTTAGGAAAAGGATTAAGATGAAGAAAAGCGGGAGTACAGGAGAAAGGGCCATAAGAATTTCCCCTCCTGGAGAATATTTGCAGCGATTTTGTAGCGTCTTGGCGCCATGGCCGAGCGGTAAGGCGGGGGACTGCAAATCCTTTTTCCCCAGTTCAAATCTGGGTGTCGCCTGATCAATAAAAAAAAGACTCGAACTACCCTATTGTTTTGTGTTTTGCTGATGGAACTTGCCTTTTCCTCAACGGAAACATCAGAAGGGTCCGTTCTATAAAGTGCTCTAAATCCTTTCGAATTCACGGAAAACTTTTAGTAAGGGAATCTGTAAATCGGCCTCTCCACTACTGATTGAGTCTTTGGTTAGGCCGGGAGTAAGTTAATTAGTATTTTCGAAAATGACGCAAGTTATTTTGTCTGCAAAATCATAAAAATCTCTGAGTACTACTAAAATTAATCCATTCAATCAATCTAATTAGATTGATTGAATGGATTAATTATTAATTGGCTTTTGTTACTTTTATTTTCAACTTTTTTATACAAAAAAAGGTATTCTTTCAATTGAAAAATAGGTCTATTTCTAGTAAATATAGAAAAGAAAAAAATCATATACGAACTTATTCAAATAGAATTGTTTCACCAATACCAATATGGAGCAAAATATTTTTTTGACTCTGTGCCAATAATTCGACTATTATTATTGAATAATAATGGAATAATTCCTTCATAGAGATAGGGGATAGAATTCACATGGATATTGTAAGTCTCGCTTGGGCTGCTTTAATGGTAGTCTTTACATTTTCACTTTCACTTGTAGTATGGGGAAGAAGTGGACTCTAGAGCAGAGGTACCACTAATTCAATTATTGAAAATTGAACTGCGGAATCAAATGATTCCTTCTATTTCAGAGTGAGTGGGTGGAATGGAATGGAATCAAAATGGATGAAGCCGAGAAACGAAATAGGAGGGCTCTGTACATTACATCCATATAATTCATATAGACATGTATGAAAATAGATATTAGATTGTAGCTTGATCCATATTAAGCCTACACCGTTATACAGTACACCTTTAGGCACTACATACACTCCAATAGAATACCAATAATGAGAAATGAGAGTATGGTAGAAAGATTCATTTTTCTTTCTACCATACTCATACTATACTCCTCCGATCAGATCTCCTAGAAGACTATTGATTCTAGTCCGTTCATTAATTCATTTAAAACGTGAAATTCTAATCCTTTACCCTTCTTTATTTCTATTTCTTCAATCAGTGACAAGAATTAAGAAGTCAAGTTTCATTCCACTTTATCGCCTTGACTTTGGCTGATGGTTTTTACGTATATTATCAGTAAAAAAGCTGTAGGAACCAGAATGAACAATGCAGTAGCAATAAATGCGAGAATATTTACTTCCATAGTCTCACCATTTATTTTCTTTTTATTTACTTCGCAATAACTCGGGATTTAATCCCATAGAGATGATAAATCTTTCCCCTGTAAATTCAATATCAATATGATCAATAAGAATATCTGAATCTGAACGATATGATCGAATAGATTCATCGTCGACAATTAAATAGTATAACATAGTTATTATAGTATAACACAGGAGAATCTTTTATCCATACTGAATGAATTTTTTTTTTACTTTTTTTCTACCCTTTTTCCATTCTTTACTTTTATCTAAACTCTAAACTACTGCTTTCGCATCTGATGAAGTATCATCTAACCGCCTTTACACTTCCATTGGTTACAAACAAACCTAAACATATAAGCAAAATAGAAAAGGGGGTTATAACTTAACTCCTTCTAAGAAGCTAATCAAACAAAAAAGGTGTGATTGAGATAGATCATTTCAAATTCAATTTAAATTTTTGCATGTGTTCCCGACGAACATAGGGCACTTTAATGTAATTTCCATTACAAGAAGTCGGAGGAATCGAAAATCCCAGACTCCCAGTATCATATTCTTTTTTTTGAAATCCTCAACAAGACGCTCTCTTTAATTGTATGTACTAATCCACATACCTTTTTCTACGTCCAATCGTTATTAGGAAACAAAATGGAATTTCTTTATTTGTTATTTGTTTGCTGAGAAATGAAAAACGAAACAAATAAAGAAACAATTAATAAAATAATAAATCCAAAAGTGAAAAATGAATGAAGGATCACTTGAGAATAAAATTCTTCTATTTGTTCACTTTTTTACAAAAAACAAAGAAAGTGGACAGATATTTGTGTTTTTTTGTAGCGGGTTTTGATCTGTCGGGACTGACGGGGCTCGAACCCGCAGCTTCCGCCTTGACAGGGCGGTGCTCTGACCAATTGAACTACAATCCCGGGGAAATCAAGTAGACGGTATAGATATTCTTATGATTTCATTCAAAAACTTTCTATTTAGCTTAGTTAGATTAGAATTGTCGTCTTCTAACGGAGACGTGAGTGATAATCTATATGATATACATATAGCAATACTAAGAGTAGTAAGGATTACTCATAATCCTTTCCTTCTTATTTCAAAATGGATAGATAATTAACCTTTCAATGAAAAAAAGAAAGAATAAACTAATGTAAAGTGTAAAGAAAAAACTCTTTTTCTTAGACTTTATACTTACAGATTATGGTATGAATATAGATCATCACCAAGATCAGACTAAAAAAAAAAGGAAAAAGAGTCGCAAATAGCGGGTGGGAAAAAATGGGACTTTTCCTTTTTTCGTATCAGACATTTCTGGAGAACAAAGGAGTTATATCATTTCATGTGTGTGAATTAGCTCATTTTTGGGCCGAGCTGGATTTGAACCAGCGTAGACATATTGCCAACGAATTTACAGTCCGTCCCCATTAACCGCTCGGGCATCGACCCAGGGAAGAATCAATTCTGGGCTTACTGATAATTCTTGATCAATCAATTTCCTTTCGTAATACCCTACCCCCAGGGGAAGTCGAATCCCCGCTGCCTCCTTGAAAGAGAGATGTCCTGAACCACTAGACGATGGGGGCCTCTTTGCCCAACCACCAGCACACTATGCTCATAGTATGAGCAGTTTTTTGAAATTGTCAATATAGAATGATATAGTCTGCCTATATCCGAAGAAGTTTTTCGCCTTTCGGGATTCCATAGAATTTTTTGTCTATTCATGAATCCTTCATTAGAATTAGAATTGGCATTCCATTCGATATTTCGTCGATATTTCGATATTATAATTTATATATAAGCTAAGCATTCTATTCTTCTCTTCTTTTTTCAACTTTATTGACTTGACTCTATTTTACTATATTATCTAGATATTATCTACTAGAATTTCGATTTTATTTACTATATCTAAAATCTATAGTTTCGCTTTTTTTTAGAATTTGGTTCAGAGAATCTCTTCATAAACGACTTGCGAAAAGATCTTGAATCCATGTTGAATTAGTGGGTCCATGTAGTATCTTTTCATCATGAGTGTTAGTTCAATTAGAGTCGGTCTTAAGCCCATTCATTGAATTGAATTAGATTTATATTTAGAAAATATAATGTCAAAAACCCTTTTTAATTTTACCAATATTTGCTAGGTTACCCCATACTCACTGGGTAAATAAAATGTATCATTTGGAAATAACGCATTATGCGAATAAAATAGATATCTATAAATATGTTCTAATTAAATACATTCACTAAACTCCTAGGGGTTTTTCCGGAATAAAACAAGATAAAGGCCCTTTTAACTCAGTGGTAGAGTAACGCCATGGTAAGGCGTAAGTCATCGGTTCAAATCCGATAAGGGGCTTTTATCCCAGCGAGAGTGTTCATATTTGAAGGTATAATAGATAAATTGTTAATATTTGTAATAAAAAAGCGTATAATTAGAAAAATGACTTAGAATTAAAACAAGTTATTCTTCTAATTAGATAAATTGGAAATTTTCTTTTGAATCGCCAACTATCCCTACAACTATTTGACTTTACATTAGTAAAATCAAACAATCAAAAAAAGTAAAGATTTGAAATCAACAAAAGAAAAAGTAAGTGAACCTAACCTATTGAATTATTCCTCTATCTACTATTCTGATATGAAAATGCGATATCGATATAGATTAAATCGGAACAGCGGGTCTTTCTTTTCTTTGGAGTCTGCAGGAATCTGTCAATATTTCCGATTTAATGCTTAGGAGTTAATTATTATTCTTTAGACATAGAAAAGAATTTTTCTCTATCCTTCTTTGATTCCAGAACGCAGGAAAATTTTTCTTTATATCCACAGTTCTCTCTTTTTTGATCTATGTTGAATATTCTTTTTTATTCTTATTCCAATTTTTTCTATTTTTAGTTTTAAATTCTATATACTATGATATCTAATTTAGATATCCATCTAAATTAGATACGATATATAGAATATTAGGTAGAATAAGAGTTAGTAGATCATGGCTGAATGGATCCAAAATGTATGTATACGCTATTTTTGTTCTGACAATGCAATGTAGAATAAAAATCAATGTAATAAAACTACTTTTATTTACAGTCTTCATTATTTTATATTGTATTGAATTAAAGATTGAATTAAAGAATTCAATTATAGGAAAATTCATTATTTTTTGGTTCTGATAGAGAAAACTAAATGAAAAAAAAATTGGATGCGTATTTCGTCTTTCAACCCCTGAAAAGATAAACTCTGCGAG